CCGATTTTGTTCTTTCGCTATCAGTTGACAAGGTTGAAGGTATTCTATCTAATTATTTTTATAGATAGTTTTCTTAAAGTTTCTTAAAGAAAAAACTCCTATTATTTTTAAGAGTCGGTTGGATAATGAAAAAAAAAAAAGAAGGATTTTGATTCTCTTAAATTTTAAATAAAGTAAAAACAAAATATGAATTTTCACCCAACATACTTGGTCTTTGCGAGAACCGCGTGAATCACTACACTACTTGATCCACGCGGTTCTCGCCGGTTGACACAATGTGTTTTATATACACTGTATTGCACTCTGTTTGTATTCGTAATAACTTTTCTTTTATTTAACTAGAGGTTAACGTAAATGAACCATAACTATGTAGCCCAATTCCTAATAGATTGACCCCAAAATAGCATATCCAAATTATAAGAAAGCCTAGAGTCGCCACAATTGCGGAATTTGTCCCCTGCAAATTTTTATTTGTTCGAGTATGCAAATAAATTGCGAATACGATCCAAGTAATAAAAGCCCAAGTTTCCTTTGGATCCCAACTCCAATATGATCCCCATGCTTCATTAGCCCATACTGCTCCTGAAAGAATCCCTATGGTTAAAAAGATAAATCCTAGGCTAATCACACGATAACTCCAATAATCTAATTGTTGAATCAATTGGGCTTTGTAATAATTCTTAGCATAAAAAAAAGAAGTTTTTTTAAAAATCTTGTTTCTTTCATTATTGTATTGGATTTCACCAAATGAAAAAGATTCATTTAATTTTAATAAATTATTACTTTTAGAACTATAAAAAATCTTTCTAAATGTAATGACTAGAAGTGCTACTGATAATAATGATCCACAAAGAAGAGCCGCATAGCTCAATATCATCATACTTACGTGCATTATTAACCACTCCGATTGTAGAGCGGGTATTAATATTGTGGGTTTATGTATTTCATTTAAAAGACCCGACGTAGCAAAGCCTTGGGTAAAAATAGTACTTGAGGCAGTTATTGTGGTTAAATAATTTTTTCGTTTTTTTAAATAGGGCACTATATGAATAAGGGAGAAACTCCATGAAAGAAAAATTAATGATTCATATAAATCACTTAGTGGGAAATGGCCCGAATAAATCCAACGAGTGATTAATAATCCTGTTAGACATAAAAAAGTAGCTAGCATCCCCTTTTCTGACGAATCATATGGTTTTATGATTTCATTGCCCAATAAGGTTATCAAATGAATTGTAATCACAATTGAAACAATAGAAAAGGAAATATGAGTTAATATATGCTCTAAAGTTGAAAATATCATAAAAAAGAAAAAGGTGGGGATCCCCCATATTAATATTAATTATTGGGAATTTAATTTATTTTTATTTTATTATAGGATCTATTGGGTCTCGTTTAGAAGATGGCATGCCGCCACTCGGACTCGAACCGAGATGCTCTAGCACTGCTTCCTAAGAGCAGCGTGTCTACCGATTTCACCATAGCGGCTTGCTCGAATTCATAATAGCCTATTTATATTCAATAGTCGAGATTGAACAAGTCAATCAATCAATCAAATATGTTTTTTTAGTAAAAATTAAATTGATAAAAAAATGAGTTCAAAAGTCAATTTGAAGATTTGAAGATTCATTAGTTTCTTTTATTTATTTTCCTTTAAGTGTCCATTGCTTTTTAGGTAGTTTATGCGATTCTAAAATCGAACTCTTGCAGCTATAGAAATCTCTCGCTAGAAAAAAAAAAAAACTTTTTTCATTTTTTACGCTTATTGTCATGTCATTTTTTCTGGTTTATCTGATTTCATAATCATAAATTTGAAACAAAAAAGAAATTTTCTCAATGAATCTAAAACTATTTTGTATTTGGAGTACTGCAAATTGACACTTGTACATAATGTAATAATATCTCAACAATCAAGTTCTTTTATTGATTCTTTTATTGATGATCTGAAAATTGGAGATATATGGTAAATCCATTACATATGGTAAATGCAATAAATTAAGAAGTTAGTTTTTAACATGGAATCCATTAGTTTCAACAATCTGCCCTTCCCGAAAAAGATAAAAAATTTTATTTATTTATTGGAATTGTAAAGGTCGATGGGGAAAAAAGACTCCCCACCACCAAAAAATGAGTGAAAACAAAAAAAATGTATTTATTTTTTTATTTTTTAGATTTAGAATTCAGAAAATACAAGAATTATTCTTTTAGACATAACATTAAGATTCTATTTCATATTATATTAATATTAATATGAACTTTGATTTTATATTAACAAATTACTGATCCAATTTTTTGAATCAAATGCATTTCGATTATTCCAATATTTTAGGACTTATTTGTTTGTCGTACAAAAAAACTTTTTGAATTCCCGGTAGAAAGAGATTTCCCTAATGACAAAGCTTTTAACGACGCCCAATATCCTTTCATTTTCCAAATATTTTTACGAATACGCTTTTTTGATATCGAAGTACGTTTTTTTGGAACTGCCATTTAAAAATGA